GGGGACTATAGTATCAAACTTATTAATAGAAACATCTATAATAAATGAATTTTCTAACATTTGACTCCTTACCACACAAGGCTTTAGCCGTAAACTTGAAAGATGGCCCAGAAAATCGAGGGAGTGCTTGGAGAATTGGTTTATTTGAATTCTATCTGGTTGAGGCCACAAGTCAAAATAACCTTGACAAAAATTGACAAGGTAATACTTCCATTTTTTTATCAGAAGAGGTGTTCCTTTTGAAGCCAGAATGGCTTTTCCTTGATATCTGACATAATTCATGAAAGGATCCTTGAACAACCATAAGGTGGTCTGAAAATTTTTATGAAAAATGAAGAAAAACTTGTCTATTTTTCGATAAAAATGTGTTCGCTCAAGAAGGGCTCTATACGATCTTGATCGTAAATGAACAGATTGTTTACGGAGAAAAACGAATATGGATTCGCATTCATATATATGAATATTATATAGGAACAAGAAAAATCTTTGATTCTGATTTGAAAAATGCGAAATATCGATTTTTTTTTGAGTAATCAGATTATTCGAATTCTGAGACTCGTAGAGAAAGAATCGTAATAAATGCAAAGCGGGGGTATCCTGTATCCAATAGCGAAGGGTTTGAATCAAGAGTTCCAAATGGATGGGGTAGGGTATTAGTATATCTAAGGCATTATTTAAATGTGATAATTTATCCTCTAAAAAGGGAAATGTTGAATGAATTGATCGTAAATTATGAGATTTTGCTATTTCTTTCGCTTCTAGGGAAGGTACTAATCGCAGAGGGAATGGAATTTCCACAATGAGTGAAAAACCCTCTGATATCATTTTAGAATAAAAATGCTTCTTCTGATTCTGATCACGAAATGTATTTTGGTTAAAATCATTATCAAAGAGAATCAAATGCTTCTGTTGATACATTCGAGTAATTAAACGTTTTGAAATTAGTGAACTGGATTTATTGTCATAACCTAAATTTTCGAGAGGTTCAGAAAGAATCGATCTATTTAAACCATGATCATGAGCAAGCGCATAAATAGACTCCTGAAATAGAAGTGGATATAAGAAGTCTTGTCGTCGAGATCTATCTATTTGGAAATATCCTTGTAATTCTTCCATTGAAAATGAGATTTGAACCAAAGACCGAGGGTTTCTTGGACTATCAAATGATACATAGTGCGATACAGTCAAAACAAGGTAGATAGTCATAAAATGATATCTACCCTGAAGATAGATAAGCTTATCAAGGGATTCTCTTTTTTTTTCATCCAACCAATAGGTTTGTGTTCTTTAATTAGGATATTGAAATAATAAGAAATCCTTTATTTTTGCAACCCGATCGCTCTTTTGATTTTAGAATTGATTCTATTTATCAATATACCGTTTCTTCTACACATTCGTCTCCACTCAATAAGAGTGGAGATAGTTAATAATTAGGATTCAAAAAAAAAAAGAAATAAAAAAATGGAGAATCCACTTATTTTTATGGTTATGGGAGAACCTTTTCCCAAATCAGGTACTAATATATTTCTAACGTCTAATTAGATCGGGAAATCATTCGAATTAAGAAGAGAAGCTCGTTGCTTTTTGTTTTCTATATTCTATAATTGGATCCTTGCGGCTCTATCCATTTATTCACTCGACCCATATTGAAATATAATATAAGAATTCAAAGAATACTTTGTATTGATCCGGTAAGGATTAAGAATGAAGTGCTCTTAGAGTTCTTCCTTAATTCGTTAATACGACATGCTGTTTTTTCCATTCGTTCTCTTCTCTTTCAGGATCAGTCGTGGTCTTACAAACTCTACCAATGGTATGGATGAATTCGTTGCTTCATCCAAATGTGTAAAAGATTCTAGTCGCACTTAAAAGCCGAGTACTCTACCGTTGAGTTAGCAACCCGAGTGTATAGATGAATCATAATAAAAATAAAGAGATTGCAAACCCCATCTAGAATTAGAATTCGGAGAGAAATAGATTTACTTAATTGAAAATTACCATAATGAAATTCTATTTATTCAATACACTATTGTCAATATAAAATGAACGTTGACAAGCACCTGGACAGAAAGACCCTATGAAGCTTTACTGTTCCCTGGGATTGGCTTTAGGCCTTTCCTGCGCAGCTTAGGTGGAGGGCGAAGAAGGCCCCCTTCCGGGGGGCCAAGCCGTCAGTGAGATACCACTCTGGAAGAGCTAGAATTCTAACCTTGTGTCAGGACCTACGGGCCAAGAGACAGTCTACGCTAGACAAAATCAAAAAGAAATCAAAGTGAAAAAAAAAAGGACTAGTGCTGTATTGACACTAGCTACGTGCAGTGCACACGTAGCTAGTTTTTGAACGAATTAAAAAATTCGTTTCCACCAAGGTTTGGTTTTTTTTCTTTTCCTATCATATAGGATCCTGTTCCCCCTTCGGTCGTATTTTTCCAATTCCACAGTCATGTTCCCCCTTTGGTCATAGTGTATGACCTCGAGGGTAGTGTTGCCGGCTCTATCTGTCGTTTTGTTCGAAACATAAGTCACGTTCTGCGGTTGTGGGTAATACCAAGGACTTAGCAGATTAAACCACTTCATCATTATTACACCTCCAAAACAGAGCACGTACTTATACTCGATCGAATAATGCTTATCCAGATATAGATATAGTTGGATAATTCGATCGACACAAATTATGAGTATTTCTACCCAATTTTCTTTTTTCGAAAGATACTGGGAGATCGCCACCCACATAGATAGGTTGAATATCGATTTTTCAAATAGCCTCCAAACCAGTAAAAGGTACTTCCAACCGAGAAATATTTTCCAAGCTTCTATATTAAGAAAATACTTGAAAATCAATTCTATAAACCTTTTTATATAGAAGTACCAAATTCGAATTATCATTTTGATTATAATAAGTATAATCAAAATAACCTCTTTATACGGTTTCAACTTGTGATCCAAACTAATGCGGGCTTGCTGCACCACATAAAAAATGACTAGAATCATTTTGATTCTACCTCCTATATTTTAGATTTTTTTTTTGGTTAATATTAATATATATTATATTAAGTAATAAGTCGTATCCTAGATACGGTTTCAACTTGTGATCCAAACTAATGCTGCTGCACCGCATAAAAAATGACTAGAATCATCTAGAATCATATTGATTTTACCTCCTATATTTTCTATTTTTTTGGGGGTTATTATATTAAGTATTAAGTCAGATCCTAGATGAAGAAATAGTAGGCCTCTGCCCTACTCATCCGCCACTGGAAACACCACTTCCCGTCCGACTTGCATGTGTTAAGCATGCCGCCAGCGTTCATCCTGAGCCAGGATCGAACTCTCCATGAGATTTATAGTTGCATTACTTATAGCTTCCTTGTTCGTAGAACAAAAAAAGAGGATTCGGATTAAAAAAAAATCCTGAAAGTTCTTGAAAAATTTTTGCTTTCTTTAAGATATTATAAACGGTTCTCGTAGGCTCAGCTCCTTTTTCAATGAAATGAAAAATAGCAGGAAGATTTAAAGAAGTTTGATTATTGATCGGGTCGTAAAGACCCACTTTACAAAGAGCCCTTCCATCTCTTCGGGATCGAACATCAATTGCAACGATTCGATAGATGGCCCATTGGGATAGCTGTAGATGACTACAGCCCCCCTTAGAAACGTAAGGGAGGTTTTCTCCTCGTACGGCTCGAGAAAGAATGATTCGAAGGGTGATCTATCGATTCGAAAATCAAGTGAGAACCCCAATTCATCAAAAAATCATTTTTTTTATAGCTCAGGTTGTTGGATCATTCTTACCCAAAGAAAGAGTGAAAAGGTCCTAAGGTTGATTCATTTATTGAGCTCTCTTTAACTCCCTTTTTGTCTCGTTTAGAATCAATTTTCCTTTTTTTATGAAAATGAAATTGTTGAGACAATTGAAAATGGCGTTTTCTTGTTACATGATATTTTCACTTTTTTTTTTGAATCGTTAGGCTTAAACATTACTTCGGTGATCCGTAATCATACCAAAAGGGTAGCAACATCCCTTTTGTGATTTCTTTCTCTTTAAAGAATCATACGAATGGTTGATTCCCCTCGATTCGATACACTTAAACCTCTTGCTGGAATTGGATTGTTTCCATTTCTTTCTTATTAAATAAGAAATAAGAGTCACGAAGTTCGTCTATTAATTGCTGTGAGCCATAGATCCCTACCTCTGAGAAATGACTCAATCATTTCTTCTCGAGCTCCATTGTATCCTATTTAATTAATTACTTACACGTTCACGAAAACGAAAAAAGGGTTCGTGGAAAGTGGAAATAAAAAACAAATTTTGTATGTCGAGTTCAGAGCACCTTCTATACTCGAACTAGAATCTTCAAAAAATAAAGAAAATGATGGGTGTTAAGAATCCATAGTTCATCATGTCCTTCAAGTCGCACGTTGCTTCCGACCGCATCGTTTTAAACGAAGTTTCACCATAAAACTGCTTTCCTTTAGAACCCGTCTGGAATTGATTCAATATGGAATCATGAATAGTCATTGGCTGAATCGAAAGTATAGTAATTGATATTGACTTTTATCAATTACTAATTGGTATTCTACATAAGGTATAGAATACCTTGGAGCGGAAGGATTCGAACCTTCGAATAACGAGATCAAAACCCGTTGCCTTACCACTTGGCCACGCCCCACTACACATTGACCACATACGGATTCCATCCTTTATAGGCACAGAGGAAAAAGTTCTCTTTCTTCGAACTAGTAACTAGAAGAAAGAAAAGTGTGGGATGTGCTGGGACGAAAGGTTTCGAACCTTCGATATTCCGGGAACAAGACCCGGCGCCTTACCACTCGGCCACGCCCCACATCCATCCCACATCCACAACTTCTAGAGTTGTTTCTTTTTTTTTTTCAATCAATTTAATATTATTGAATAATTTTAATGAATTGTCAAATCACAATCAATAAAAACCTCTATGGAATCCGTTAGATTGGTACTAGGATTTCACACAACTAGTTAGAGAATTCCACTGAATTTATTGATCATTAGATAGAATTCAATTAAGATATTGTATGAAAGTATGCTTCCTTCTATTTTCGTGCGAGAATTGAGGGGTTTTTGATTGAGTACGTAAAAAAAGCAGGATTCTTTTGTTCATTTTCCCCGTTTATCCCTTAATCAATAACTCAAAACTCAATCAAATACAATTATCTCCAAGAATGAAATGTTTGTTATGCTTAATATCTTTAGTTTTATCTGTAGCTGTCTTAATTCTGCCCTTCATTCGAGTAGTTTTTTCTTTGCTAAGTTACCCGAGTCTTACGCTTTTCTTAATCCAATCGTAGATTTTATGCCAGTCATCCCTGTGCTCTTTTTTCTCTTAGCCTTTGTTTGGCAAGCTGCTGTAAGTTTTCGATGAGATCTTTATTTAATACTGTCCTACAAAGATTCATGATTTAATCAATAAAAAAAAAACTAACAATTGAAAAAAGATCGGATCTCTTACATTATGATATGAACCCTCGATTCAAACATGGAAATTCTTGAATAGGCGCGATGAATCTGAATCATCTCATTTCCTCGTTTTGCCCTTCTTCACCTTCCAGTGAACAAGAAACTAGTAAATCCCCCCACAGTAACTGTAGATATGACAGAGAATTTGGATACCGAAAAGATATTAGGTTTTTTCTTTTTTGATTTATCTCTAAACCACTTCATCTATTGGTTTGGTGTCAAACCTAGAATATGGGGTATAAAAATAGATAATCTATTCTCCTTTTCCAAAAAATAGGATCTTATCCTGGAGATTGTATAATGCTTACTCTTAAACTCTTCGTTTACACAGTAGTGATATTTTTTGTTTCTCTCTTTATCTTTGGATTCCTATCGAATGATCCAGGGCGTAATCCAGGGCGTGAGGAATAAAAAAAGAAAGGATTTCTTGTTGTTTGATTTATTCATTTTCTTATGAGTTTCTCTATTACAGATAGTGAACTATGATAAAAGATAAAATAAAAAAGGGGTCTCAAGATTTTTTTTTTTGAATTTGAAGTCGAAAGAAAATATTAAGCCGTCGGAAGAAACGGAAAGAGAGGGATTCGAACCCTCGGTACGAAGAAGTCGTACAACGGATTAGCAATCAGCCGCTTTAGTCCACTCAGCCATCTCTCCCAATTAACAAAGGATAATGACTATGTTACCCCTGAAGTAAAGAAAAAGTATTTCAAAAATAGAAAAAAAAAAAGAGTGAAGTTGGTACGTTAAAGAGTACCCTTTGAATTTTATTTCATCCGATCCGAAGGGTCCGTCCTTTATTTGATTCCCCCACCTGGCCGGGTCGGTACCTAGCCAGGCCATTTCTTGTTATGCTATATAGTTCTTTTGGGGCAGGTCTTCTACTAAATAACCCCTCAAGAACACACATTTTTTCAAGGTCAAAAGGCCCTCCTTTTCTTATCTCATTAAGTTTCTCCAGGAAAAGACCCGAGCACTCTCATTTCCAATTTAATTTAGGATTTTGTCCTTAATCCTATCTTTATTTATTATATTACATTATTACATAGAGTAATGTTCTTGTTCGACAAATGGTCCATTCATATACAATAATCACAATGTAGCGGGTATAGTTTAGTGGTAAAAGTGTGATTCGTTCTATTAACAACTGAAATAGTTAAGGGGTCTTTAGGTTTTATTCATATTCCGTTCCGATTAAAAACTTTATTTCTTAGAAAGGATTGAATCCTTTACCTCTCAATAAGCGATTTGAGGAATCATATACATTTTCGTGATTTGTACCCAAAAGTCCATTATAAATTTTCACATTGGAGTAGGGAATCGCGAAGCATAATTTTTTTGCGCTGTATCAAGACTTAACAATTGAATGAGTATTAAGTAAAGAATCCATGGAGGAAGATACAAAAGTGTACTTCTAATCGTAACTAGATCTTCAATTTTTTCATTTGAAGAGGTTGAAGCACAATAGCTAATAAAGGACGACTTTGGTTTACTAAAGTTATCGACATTTTATTTCAGCTCGGGTGGAAACAAAAATTTCTTTCCTCAAGATTCACGCAAGGAGAAATAGAGAACGAAGTAACTAGAAGGACTTTTCAAAATACCCCTCGTCTTCTAGAGGGATCATCTAGAAAGCAATTTGTTTGGTATACATTCAGACAGAAAAGCGGACATAGATCTTATGAAGCAACTTCTTTTAGTTCGTTTATGGCTTAGATTATGGAATCCAGCCATCTTCCATAAAGGAGCCGAATGAAATAAAAGTTTCATGTTCGGTTTTGAATTAGAGACGTTAAAAATAATGAATTGACGTCGACTATAACCCATAGCCTTCCAAGCTAACGATGCGGGTTCGATTCCCGCTACCCGCTCTCTATTCATTATGAGAAGGATGAGAAGGATGCGTGTATCCTAAAAGGGAAGAAAATACGCACCTTTCACTTTTCTCAAATAGAACAGATAGAATCTTATTCTTTTTTTTTTATCGCATATTGAAAGTATAGATA